ATCCCTGCGGATATTTCTCTTTCTAACCACACAATTACTAGTACACCTATGGTGATTCCCAATACAAGAGTCAAAATAGGGATAAGCATCCATATGATCCCATAGACCTCTTTTAAGGATTCTAATCTGGAAAAAGAATTGATATCTTGTACTTCTGTTGTATCCATTATCATTTCAACGATCAACTTCTCCCATAATGATATCTATACTACCCAGTATCGTCATAATATCAGCCAATTTCATTTTTTTAACTAACTGAGGAAGAATTTGCAAATTGATAAAACCCGGCGGGCGAATTTTCCATCTCCAAGGAAAAACACTTTGATCTCCTATCAGAAAAATTCCCAACTCTCCCTTTGGGGCTTCGACTCTCACATAAAGTTCTTGTTTCGACAATTCAAAAGTAGGAGAAGGTTTTTTACTAATGAATCGATATTCAAAATCATTCCATTCGGGATCCCTTACTCTATCAAAGCATCGGATTTCTAAATTCTCATAGGGCCCTCCCGGAATTCCTTCCAGAGCCTGTTGAATAATTTTTATAGATTCTGTCATTTCACTGATTCGTACTAAATAACGAGCTAATGAATCTCCTTCTTTTTGCCATTGGACTTCCCAATCAAATTCGTCGTAACACTCATAATGATCAACTTTACGAAGATCCCATTGTATTCCGGAAGCTCGTAACATTGGTCCTGATAAACCCCAATTTATTGCTTCCTCCCCACCAATAATGCCTACTCCCTCAACTCGTTCTAAAAAAATAGGATTCCGTGTAATAAGTTTTTGATATTCAGCAACCCCTGTTAAAAAATAATCGCAGAAATCCAAACATTTATCTATCCAACCATGAGGTAGATCAGCAGCTACTCCTCCGATACGAAAATAATTATGCATCATTCTCATACCGGTGGCAGCTTCGAATAGATCATATACTAATTCTCTTTCTCTGAAAATATAGAAGAAAGGGGTTTGTGCACCAATATCTGCCATAAAAGGACCAAGCCATAACAAATGAGAAGCTATACGACTCAACTCCAACATAATTACTCTGATATAGCTGGCTCTTTTAGGTACTTGAATATTTGCTAACTGCTCTGGTGCATTTACGGTTATTGCTTCTGTGAACATAGTAGCTAAATAATCCCAACGTGTTACATAAGGAAGATATTGTATAATTGTTCGGTTTTCCGCCATTTTTTCCATTCCTCTGTGTAAATAACCCAATATTGGTTCACAGTCAATAACATCTTCACCGTCTAGAGTAATGATGAGTCGAAGAACACCATGCATTGATGGGTGGTGAGGACCCATATTTACTATCATGAGGTCTTTTCTTGTAGCTGGTACATTCATAGGTTTTTCCCCGATTCATTCTTCCGTGAATTGCTGAAAACAAAAAGAAATTCATTCAAATTCAATATCTAATAAATCAAATAATTAATAATTAAAGCTCTGCAAATTAATGAGTTTTTGGCTCTCGAATATCCAAGTGACTAATTAATTCTTTATAACGTACTCTATTTTTCTTTGACAAATAAGCCAGTAGCCGTTGACGTTTTCCCAGAATTTTCCGTAGACCTCTCTGAGATAAATAGTCTTTTCTGTGTAATTCCAAATGTGAAGTCAGTCTTCGTATCTTATTGGTGAAACTGAATACTTGAAATTCAACAGACCCCCTGTTTTCTTCTTGCGAAATAACCGAGATGAATGCATTTTTTATCATAAAACAAAAAATTTTCCCCCTCTTTTTTAAAGATATGAATTTTACCGATCAGTAATAAAAATCCCCGTCATTTTGATCTGGTATACCGAATTTCGTTATGGACTACTAATTTTATCAAATAAAATTAATCAACGATTAATTCAACTTTCAATTTGATTCGTATAGGGATACAAAAGGATGGCACTCGGAAAAGATAATAATTTAGTAGACCTAAAATAATAAGATTCTCTTGATTCATTTATAGATCTAATTGATATGCCATTGAATTAGTATCATGTATCAGAATGGAATGTAAGACAACGCATGTGTGCATCTGTTTGCTTTCATATACCAGATATGGTACAGGATATATATAGGAAAAATGAACTATCACCGAATTTTTAATTGTGGATACATATGTATCCTTACCGTACTGAAACGACTGCCATTATTGGTATCAAACCAATAGCGATTCATACAAGCTAAATCTTCTAATCGATAATTGGGCCAAAGAAAGAACTTTAATTTAATTAATTTATTTTGATCTCTATCAAGATGTTTGCTTTCATCCAAAAATTGACCACAGCTTTTTATGTTGTTCACATTGCAAAATACTGGATTTCTATCTATATCATTCCTATTCATTGAATTGAAACAAATTAGAATTCTCAATTCTCTACGATGTCTAGTCGATAAAATATTTTCAGGAACAAGAAGCAAATCATAATGATTTTTGTCGCTACTGCCAGTTATCCTTTGATGTCTTGCAATGGATTTATCAAAATGATTCTTATCAACATATCCTTTTTCTCGGCATCTTTGATTAGTTTGGTGCTTACTCTTATGAACCAATGAAATACTTATGGTTTGATACATAATAAATTGTCCATCATTTTTTATAAACAGACGAACTGGTTCGATAATTAATATTCCCCTTTTCATCAATTCTGTAAGAGTTAAATCCTTATGGATCAGCATTATACCCAAACTCATTTCTCCCCTTTGAATAGAGGATATAGCAATTTCTGATGGATTTATCAGTCTAAGCAGGAGACAGTATACTTTGATATTATTTAGTATTCTTTCATTTAAAGAACCCTCCCATCTCAATTGAAAACGCAAATGCCTTTTTAGGAAAAAATCGAGTTCTGCTTCCATATTGCTTTTGTATTTCTTTTTCTTTATACGTTTTTTTATGTCTGATCCTACATAATCTTCTTCAACACCCTTTTCTTGGTTTGAGATAACGGCTCCAATATCCCCTTGGATTGTGGGTTCTTTTTCTTCTTTATTTTGATTCTCTAATTCAAGAGATTTTTTTTCGTTCGATGGTATAAAAAGATCCCCTTTTTGTTTTTGCTTTCCGTTGATGTTTTTATTTTCACTAACATTTTCAGTTTCAGTAAAATTTAAAAGAAGTAATTTGATCGGTATGACCCACGGTTTTATTTTATATGCATTATAAAGTAACACAAATTCTGAGAAGAACCAAAATTCCAGATTCGATATGGGACGACTTAGTATTTCTTCATTCATTCCCATCCAATCAAATCTTTTTTTATTGGATGATTTTATTTCTTGATCTTGATGAATTGTGAGATAAAAAAGGTCTTTCTTATCAATTTTTTCAATTATTTGATAATTCCTAGTTTTTTTACTATTGGTACCAGTATCGATATCGATCCAGGACTCAATATCGACTTTCTTTCTAAGACAAAAATTTAGAATTCTAGAATCAAAATATTTTCTATCCGGACTTTTCTCCATATCCATAATATCAGCTTCTCCTAGAGAATTTTTAATAAGGATACCTACCATCATATCAAATAATTTGTGTTTACGTGTGTTATAATTATAAGAAATCTTTTGGTTATTATTTACTTGTAATGGCAATCCATAAATATATGAGTTCTTATTATCTTCATAATTAACCGATTTATATGATAAAAGATTATATCTATAGTGTTTTTTAAAATTCTCTGTTTTATTTTGTAATGAGTCTACTTCATAATTATTTTCTTTTTCGTAATGAATTAACTGGTCTTTTTCATATGAATCCCATTTTTTTAAATCTTTATTTTGAGCCATACAACGTTGATTAACTCTGTTTCGCCATTTTTGCGGTACTAATCTAGACCATCTAATCCGAGATAAATCGTATTGATAATGACCCCTTAACCAGTTTTTCCATTGATTCATTCCAGAATTCCGAAGTTTCTTATGTCTTAATTCGGAATGTCCTTGTGCTCCAAAATAATCCTTTATTTCATTCTTAAGAAAAAGAGATGTTCCGTGATATTGAATGACAGATCTTAACTTATACAAGTTAATAACTTGGGTTTGTGATAATTTGTAAAATACATATGCTTGTGACAAGGAGGATAAATCAAAAAAAATCTGTGAATTCTTATTAATATTACTAATATTAGAAATATTAGAAAGTGACTTTATAAAGTGAATTGTATTTTGATTTGTTTTATCAATTCTTTCTTGATTTGCTTCATTATTGTAAATGTATTTATCAATCGTTTTTTTTGTTGATTCAAGAAAAAGTTGTGCATTGATCTGGGGAATATTAATGATACATAGAAGGATATCTATGTATATTCTTTCAATGAAAAATTTTATAAAATAATGCGATTTACGGATTAATCGAGTATTTATTCTTTTTAATATCTGCCAAAATTTTTGGGGGGATTCTAGTCTTTTAGACTTATGACTTTTTTTGTTAGGACTAATATTTATCTCTGGAGTTAGAAATTCCTTTTTCTTGTCTTTTGTAATTTTTTCTATTTGATTTCGGATTGTGCTTGTTCTATCAGTCAGATCTTTCGTTTTTTTTTCTATCAGTGAATAGTTTGTCCAATCCATAGATCGAAATTGAATAGACGATTCATGAATAATCCGATTACTATTACTGATTATAAAATCTTTTTCTTTTTTAGTTTCACTCGATTCATATACTTCTCTCAATCCAAATAATTGAATTGGATTTATTTTTGAGAGTATTCTTTTTATAAATAGAACACTTTTGATAACCCATTCTTTTATTTCTTTTGCGACCGTTAGAAAAAATTTTGTTTTTTCTTTTAAAACTCTTAGAACTCCAAAACAATTCTTTTTCAATTTTCTAATTTTTTTTCCGAGTTCTTTAAAAATGGGTTCAAAAAAGGAAGGTTTTTTTCGGGGAGAACCAAAAGGCAGTTCAGCTTCCATTCCCCAAACTGTTAAAAAACAAAAATCATCTTTTTGCCTTTTCTTTGTCATTGGATCTCTATGAGGGGATTGTAGTTTA